TACGAGTAAGGAGCCATCATGTACCTCCTGGCGAAGCTCCTCCATTGCGCTCGGCCCTAAGGTGGCATCTTAGCAATAGAAAACTTGAGTTTGACGTGCCCCATGTGTGAGTGATATAGGTTAAAATGGTGCCTTTTTAGGCCTTTCTTTTGTGTAACAGTATCTGTCCCTCCTAATGTCCTTAGTTTTGTTGTAGAGCTTATTAAGGAAGAGTTGAGCTTTACCGATTGTTCCAGAGTTTGTTGGGGAAATCTCCTCCACTTTCTCGCATTTTCTATTACTTCGGTTGGGGCTCTAGGATACACGGATCTGGGACAACGGAAGAAACTCCTCTACTATACTAGTCTTCGCCTCAATTCAATTCTTCGCTTGAACGGGAGTTATCTTGAGTCTACTACCGGCAGAGGAAAGCAAGTTTCTTTCGGCCTCAGGGGGACCTATTGGAAAGAAGATCTCATGCCATCAGGTCTTGCTCGTATATACTGGGATGTGGCCCTAGAAGAAAGTGCCATATCTAGGATGGATGTGAAGAGGCTAGGCTACCGCTCTCCGGACTTCTGAAAAGGTAGGAGTTGGCTTATCTAACTCTGTGAAATCGGGAACTTCAGAGCCGCAACTAGTAAGGGTGCACAGTTATTTGTGAAAAAGAGAGCTACCCACGCGTGAGAATAAATAGTAATGAGCAGCAAGCGAGAAAGCACCTGCCAGCGTGCTAGTAATGGCGTGAAACCGGAGGACGGGACTGCTTATGCGGACGGGCTTGCATACCCGAAGTTTGAGGCGGATACCGCTATAATCCCAACGTGGAAGGGAAGATGATAGAGCTGGCGCAGAGATTGCTTATCGCAGGCGAATTACCAGATATCCCCCTCTATGGATTAGAAGAACGGAGCTTTTCTCTCCACGTATACGACCGTTTGAAAGTACCTTTCTTGAGGTGCATCGCCAACACACGAGAATAAGCCAATTTCGTGGGCTGTAGCGAGACTTTTGGGCTTCACGATAGACACCATTAGAGGGCTAGAAAAGTCTCGTTAAAAGGCAGGATTTGAGCCTATGAAAATAAGATGTTCCAAAGGTCGTAAAATCCACTGAAGGAAGAAATGTTTTACACTTTCCAAAAGTAACAAAAAATACGGGGAAACCGTAACTTGTTGTTAATAAACTTGTTAGCAGCTAGAGAGGGCCTGTAGCCTTTACCTTTGAAACAAGTTCTTTCTATTATAACCTGGACGAGGGTTTTAAACTATAGGCTATTCATACCCGGGATCACCCCATCGGTTGAAATAAAAGAAAGTGGCATATGCCTCTGCGGAGTTTTCGTTAGCGAAATGCGCGCTGGCTAGGTCCTCTCCTTCAGTCTGGAGATAGTCAAGTTGTATTTCTGACATTTGATAAAGAATTCTTTGGCGAAGGGAAAGTAAAGGCCTCCGAGAAGCTTGATGGTTCTGTTCTGAGCCGCTCGCCACGGTTCTTCCTTGAAGAATACCCCTCCAATAAGGGAAGCTTCCAATCCAATAGGGATAAAATATTCCTCCTAGGCAGAGAAGACAATTCCCTTGGTGAAAGGTTACGTCGAAGACTGCGAGACTACTAGTTGGTATTCCTGCTTTGGTTTTATAGCTAGTGATTGCAGGACAGGAACTCAGTCCCTTCCCTCTTTGGGAAAACAAAACTTCGGCTAACTTCGATCCAGACTGAAGCAGCTAACTAAAAGCCTTTCCTCTTGTTGGGAAAATCGGTATACCAGCTGCTCTATTGAAGACTGCTTCCGTCTCGAGACTAAAGCCAGTCCTCAAACCAGCCCTTATAACCTACTGTGGAAACCCCGTATCTACTACAGCAGCTACAAAGCCGTCCGAAAGGGCCTTTTCTTTTCTATAGGGTATAACCCCAGAAGCTACTGAGCTATGCTATCACGCAGAGATCGCTACTTAGACTTAGTCTTCGCCTGAACGGGGAAGGCCCTTTGTTATAGTGTTATAGCAGCTTCAGTATGGATAGAAGTTAGCATCTCCGAACAAGAGGTCAGAATGTCTAATCGGCCTGCTGGGTGTAAAACCCTATCTTAACTCGTATCTATTCTATAGTTGCTAAGGAAGAAAGCTTCAATAGAGGAAAAGTCTGATAGACCGATGTGGACCTATTTTCTAGAGTTCGGGCGGAGCTGGCATTAGCGGAAAGACTGCTAGGCGGAAAGGCTTCAGGCGAGCAGGCGGAAGAGGAGGCTGGATGGAATGAAGGGGACGACGGATTGCAGGATTCTCCATCCACATTTTGAAAAGTTCTGTTAGGTTCTTAGTAGCAATCGGCGACCTTTTCTTCTTTTACTTCACATAGCTTTTCGTCTCTTTGATAGCTGGAAGTTCTCCAAAAGTATGAAAAGCTGGAGGACTTTGTACCATCCATTCCGGTGTGGTTGGATTCTGTTCAACAGCCCAAGGACTTGGAGCACATCTTTTGTTCTTTCCACTGCTTGAAGTGATTGTTACGACCACGAAGAAACGACAAATCCCAACTACGGATATATAAGAGCCAAAACTGCTAAGGGCATTCCATCCAGCGTAAGCATCTGGATAATCTGGAATGCGACGTGGCATACCCGAAAGCCCTAAGAAATGCATAGGAAAGAAGGTCAGATTAACCCCGAAAAAAGTGATCCAAAAATGGATTTGACCTAAAGTTTCAGGGTATGTCCGACCAAATATTTTACCTACCCAATAGTGAAATCCTGCAAATAAAGCAAAAACGGCTCCCATAGAAAGTACATAATGGAAATGTGCAACCACATAATAAGTATCATGTAGAGCAATGTCTAGCCCAGAATTTGCCAGAACTATTCCCGTGAGTCCTCCTATGGTGAACAAAAAGATGAACCCTACAGCAAATAACATGGGTGTTTTGTATTGTATCGAACCCCCCCACATGGTAGCGATCCAACTAAAGATTTTGATTCCAGTGGGGACAGCTATGATCATGGTAGCTGCGGTGAAGTAGGCACGGGTATCAACGTCTAAGCCCACAGTAAACATATGATGAGCCCAAACAAGAAATCCAAGGACGCCTATACTGATCATGGCATAAACCATGCCTAGATACCCGAAAACCGGTTTTCCCGAAAAAGTAGAAACGATATGACTTATGATACCGGATCCAGGCAGAATGAGGATGTAAACTTCAGGGTGCTTCTCTCTTCTACTAATATAAGCGGATGAATAGAAGAAAGGTGGACTATATCATCAACTTATTCCATTTGTCTAGGAAAGCTAGCCATGCTTTATGGTGAATACTGTCAGGTTTAAATGCTTTGAGATCGTAAAGACTGTAATATTCCTCAATAAGGAAGAATCGTCGTGATTTATGACTTCGGAAAGTATTTGATTTAAAGTAATCTAGCATCATGATAACATCTTTTCGACTTTGTATAGACCATTGATAGTAACCATTTTGACTACTATCAAAGTAGAGACTTCCCCCAAATACTACCTTATAAGACTCTACATCTTGTAGAAGTTTATTAGTTACTCGAATACTTAGTTGAGGTAGTCCATGCTTCATAGCTATACTAATAGTACCATCAGCATCAAAGAATCCTGCAAACCAATTTGATTGAGCATCTAGTGGAATAGGTAGAATTACGGGGATTTCCAGTACTTGACAGACACGATGTAGTTGAAGTAGTCGTGCTGAATGTCGAATATGACCATTTATACAATTCATTAGTTTAATCATACCAAGGTGATTATGTAGTCGATAACGATAAGCTTTAGCACCTGCTCGCATTTTAATACTTCCACCAAGCATATGTTGGATATATCGTAGTAGTGGTAGATCTTCAAGTCCCATAGTAATTTCAAGATAAGTATATCCTTTTTTACTAACTTGAATACTTCCATCACCATCGATAATTCCAGCTAGCCACTCACAGAAGGATTTAGGATAAGTTGTTGCGCGTGTAGTCTCTGAGGTTCCTACTAGACTGCTTTTATGTCGTTGGTTACCTGCTGATTGTGTCTTAGATACCCCATTTTTACTAGATCGGGGTAGAAAACCACTTATGAACATAGTAGGAGTACCATTAAGCAGACAGTCCCAGCATATAGCGCAATGCGTATTCAGATTTGAATCTGAAAAGGGCCATTTAAAACCGAAGAACCGAAAGAGATGCTGGTATAATATTGGGTCTCCCCCTCCAGCAGGATCAAAAAAGGTTGTATTAAAATTTCGATCAGTTAATAACATGGTAATTGCCCCTGCCAGTACCGGAAGTGATAATAAAAGTAGGAATGCTGTCACTAGAACGGACCAAACAAATAGGGGTGATCTATGCATAGTCATTCCAGGTCCACGCATGTTGGAGATAGTTGTTATAAAATTGATAGAACCTAAAATGGATGAAACACCAGATAGATGAAGACTAGAAATTGCTAAATCAACTGCTCCTCCAGAATGGCTGGTAATACCACTTAAGGGCGGATAGACCGTCCACCCAGTTCCGCTACCCACTTCTACTAAGGCTGAGCTTAATAGGAGCAAGAGACTTGGTGGCAACAACCAGAATGAAATATTATTTAATCGTGGAAATGCCATGTCAGGCGCACCTATCAGAATCGGAACAGACCAATTACCAGATCCACCTATCATCGCCGGCATAACCATAAAAAAGATCATTAAAAAGGCGTGAGCCGTTATTAAAACATTATAAAGTTGATGATTCCCACCAAGAATTTGATCGCCGGGTCGTGCTAATTCCATACGAATCAGTACTGAAAAGCATGTGCCCATCACTCCAGCAATGGCACCGAAGATGAAATATAGAGTCCCTATATCTTTGTGGTTAGTGGAGAACAGCCATCGGACCGGATTTGTCATAAAATGGAGATTCTTTCCTTTCCTTCCTTATCAGAGAGGGGCCCCCTTAGGGAAGCGGGGCTTATTTATTGAAAAAGGGGGAGTGAGGGGGGAGGTGGGGAAGGTCCGGAAAGCCCTCACTTTATTGA